CCACAAATCCGAGAATCCAAATTTGATTCTCGTGTCGTAAGAAAAAAACGAAGCGGAAAAAATATTTTTTTTATTGAACGTGTTCATTCAGTTTGAATACTTTAGCCTATTTTCTCATAGTCATTTCGACTCCACCTCCCGGAGTTCATTCTCCGGGGAACTCCGTTTAAATTATTCCGGTGTATTCTTTCCAATCTACTTCTTTTCTAATTTCGTTGGAAATCATATACAGACAATTCCTATTTGATATAGCTATTTGGGCAAGTATTTTACGATTAAGAGGTAACCGTCTCTTGTAGAGATCGTGTATTAATTTACTATAACTATAGGATACTCCGCTTTCTCGAATTACTGCGTTTATCCGAGTGATCCACAAACGACGAAAATTTCTCTTTTGCTTATCCCTATCCCGATGAGCTGAAACCAAAGCTCTTGTTGTCTGTTCCGAAATAGTTCGAGTAAGTTTTGAATGAGCCCCTCGAAAATTTGAGGCAAAAAGGCGGGTTTTTGTTCTACGTCTCCGAGCTGCATATCCGCGTTTAGTTCTGGTCATTGAAGAAATCAAAATTTGACGAATAACTACTTAATTTCATTTCCTTTCTTGTAGTTATTCCTTTCCCCGTCCTGGTCTATTAATAACCAAACGGATTTTTCCAATGTATAAACTACAAATTCCAATGGCTTTGGCTACTATAACCTTCCCGACCACGATTTTTTCTTTTTAAAAGCATTTTACTGCGAAATACAAAAGAAATAAGAAATTTTCTTTTGCTAGGTGTCAAAAATCGAATCAATAAAAAAAAAAAAGAACTACAAATTAAATGGATAAAGAAATAGTGGGGTTCCATCGTTTCTATGGTTACTTCTTAAACGGTGAGGTCTTCTCTATACACCGGAGCCTTTATTTCATATTTCATTTAATCAATGTTATTGGTAACTTGTATAGTTCACACCACACTCTTTGGCTCTACCCATGAATGGTCCAGTAACAGGTCTTTCACAACGAGACCCACCTATACAGTAACGGTATTTAATTAGGAAAGTTAGCTGGGGTAGCTGACCCTCGTAGTCCGTTCTTGACTGAGTGAGAACTTCATTTTTCTGTTTTTTTGAATTTCAATAAGATTTCCTCCGCTTAATGGATAAGCATTCGCTACCAATGGAGAATTGCTTCTCATCTTAAATTCAGGTGATTGGATTTGCACCAACGGAAACCATAAACTTTCTACACAAAAGAGGGATCGATTTGCTTATTTTTAGATAGTGAATGGAGTTCCTTCTTTTACTCGATCCGATTCACTGGTCCTGATCATTCATACTGGAAAGCGGTTTTCTTGCTTTTTTTGTGTCAGCTCATGATCTAAACGAGTCGCACATACACCCTAGTACATGTTCCTCGGCGCTGAGGACATCCCCGAAGAGCGGGGGATTTCGTGACATTTCGAATTGGCTGTCTTGTATTTCTAATAAGTTGTTTAATAGTTGGCATGTTGAATCATATACATAATGGGCTGGTTTAGATTGATCCTAACCAGATGATTATGAAGTTATTCTAGTTAATAGAATAGTAAACTCGGAGATCCAATTTCAAATCAAGGATTTGCACAAAATCCATTTTTTCATTACTCTTGACTCCAAGGATCTTCATCACCCCACACTTGACCCCAGCTATCGTCACCGTCACTTCAGCTATCGCCACTCCACATATCTTGCTCTTCAGGACTTCGATCTTCACCCCTTTTACCTCCAGGCCTTCTATCTTCACTCCTTCCATCTTTACCCCTTAGATGGGGAACTCTGAATAGATCTGGACGTCCTAGATCATCAACAATTCCATAAGCTTTGGTTTCTGTTGCTGTCATCAAAGAGTCTCTTTCCAAGTCTTTATGTATAAGACCTAATGGCTGGCCTGTCCTTTTTTCATAAGCCCTCCCGACGCTCTCGCGCAGACTCATGATGATTTCCGCTTCCAGGCGCAGGTCGAACGAGTGACCCTTGAACGAAGAAGTAAAGGGTTGATGCATCAGTGTCAGAGAGTGAGGGAGTGCCGAACGTTTCTGGGCTTCTCCTCCAGCCAGGATCAAAGATGCCATTGACGCGGCGAATCCCACGTTTACTGTCATAACATCTGGTTCCACCCATTCCATCATATCAAAAATAGCCAGTCCATGTACTAACGATCCGCCAGGGGAGTTTATAGCTAAAACCATATCTATGTTAGGGGCATCCATATATAGAAATACTAGAAGACCCACAAGTTGATTCCCGCTCTCTTCATCAATTTCCATGCCTAAAATAAGGAGTCTGAATCGATAAAGTACGTTGAGTAGGGTAAAATTGTATCCCTTAGGAACCGTACATGCACCTTTTGATGCATACGGTTCACAAAAAACTTGCGAAAAAAGAATCAATGTATAGATGCCAGTCCTCTTTCTTTTTTCCTATTCTTTTTCATAGCAGGTTTTTTCGAACTTCTAAGGAAAGGGCTTTTTCTTCTTCT